CAAGTTAGTGAAGTTGTTTTATTGTGATTCGACATTACAAGAACAGAATCACGCTCTGTAGGATTTGAACCTACGACATCGGGTTTTGGAGACCCACGTTCTACCGAACTGAACTAAGAGCGCTTTCTTATGACAGCAGATACGACTGTCAAGAAAAGGATTCTTTTTGTACCCCCAAATACATTTTGCATGCATTGCATATAGTATCATAAAATAAAAGATTATGTCCAATTTTCATCGATCTCAATTGACCCCTCGTTACTGGCCATAGGAAAAATAATAGGTAGGGATGACAGGATTTGAACCCGTGACATTTTGTACCCAAAACAAACGCGCTACCAAGCTGCGCTACATCCCTTTTAATTGTTGTACAGTGTCATTGTAGAGAATCCCTGTCTTGTTTTCCACATCGTTATTTCCTCTATCTATATACAATTTCTCTTGCCATTTCTTCTTTTTGGTCTCATATCTCATATAATAAAAGAATTATATACATATGAAACCTAACGTATAAAAGAATTAATATTTATCGGTAATGCTCAGGAAGAGGGGGTCATCTTTTTCTGTTTTAGGTACAAGTGGATCTCATCTACCGGATCATTGTACATATCCATTTTAGTTAGGGATTCCGCGTACAAATACAAGTGATCTTTAACTACATATGCATCTGATCATATATGTATTCCAATAAAGAAGGAGGATTTTCAATGCGAGATATAAAAACATATCTCTCCGTGGCACCTGTGCTAACTACTCTATGGTTTGGGTCTTTAGCAGGTCTATTGATAGAGATCAATCGTTTATTCCCAGATGCGTTGGTATTCCCCTTTTTTTCATTCTAGTTACTGATATGGGAATGGATGAATGAAGAAGATTAGAGATACAATAAATTCTCTGTGACTAACCCCCCTCTTTTTTTTTCAGTTCTTTAGGATAGGAAGGAAAGAGAAAGAATAAAGGTGGATTGAACCTCAGTCAAACTCGGGTTCAGGATAGAATTAATAGAGGTAGAACAGAAATAGAAATGGGGGTCTAGGGCAGGCTGTTCGAGATCATATAAGATAGTAAATGAAATGCTGGGATTAGGAATAATGAATAGTTAGAAATAATTGTATTACTTATGATTTTATTACTTTATTGATTGCAACGAAATCTTTCATAATTGGATTTCGAGTTAGCAACCTATTTTCTATTTATTTTTCGTTCCTTTCTTCTTCTTCGGTTCGGATCGAAAATAGAAGAATTGAGTGAATCCAAAGGAGGTTCATGGCCAAGGGTAAAGATGTCAGAGGAATAGTTATTTTGCAATGTACCAGTTGTGTCCGAAATGATTTCAATAAAGAATCGCGAGGCACTTCCAGATATATTACTCAAAAGAATCGACACAATACACCTAGTCGATTGGAATTGAGAAAATTCTGTCCTTATTGTTACAAGCATACGATTCATGGGGAGATAAAGAAATAGATCGAACGGAACACGTGTACCATCCTTCCAAGGAACAGGAAGAAATTATATATATATAAACAAATCAAGTCCTATTTCGGTCGGATCCGAAATGAATGAAGAAATGGGATTTTAGAGATAAGGAATAAACCATGGATAAATCCAAGCGACTCTTTCGTAAATCCAAGCGATCTTTTCGTAGGCGTTTGCCCCCAATTGGATCGGGGGATCGAATTGATTATAGAAACATGAGTTTAATTAGTCAATTTATTAGTGAACAGGGAAAAATATTATCTAGACGAGTAAATAGATTGACCTTGAAACAACAACGATTAATTACTATTGCTATAAAACAAGCTCGTATTTTATCTTCGTTACCTTTTCTTAATAATGAGAAACAATTTGAGAAAACCGAGTCGATCCCTAGAACTACTGGTCCTAGAACCAGAAATAAATAGGCCTACTCCTCAATTGAATCAAAACAACTCTAATTGGAATTCAAAATCAGATTGATTGATGTTTTGTTCGAAAAAGCCGAGAGATTTGATTGTTGCGTCGTAATAGAATAAAAAAAAGAATGGGAGAAGAAGAAATCTGTTTTTTTTTTGAAACGTGTTCGTTCATTCCTACTACTTATCTTATCATATTAATTTCTACTCTACCTTCCCGGAGGTCATTCTCCGGGGAACTCCGTTTAAATCATTCCGGTGAATTCCTTCCAATCTCCTTATTTGATGATCTCATTGGAAATCATGTAAAGACAATTCCTATTTGATATAGCTATTTGTGCAAGTATTTTACGATTAAGAAGCAACTGCCTCTTGTACAGATCATGTATTAATCGACTATAACTATAGGATACCCTATTCTCACGAGTTACTGCATTTATCCGAGTGATCCACAAACGACGAAAATCTCTCTTTCGCCTGCCTCTATCCCGATGAGTGGACACCAAAGCTCTCATTTTCTGTTGAGTAGTAGTTCGAGTAAGTCTTGAATGGGCCCCTCGAAAGGTTGATGCAAATAAACGAATTTTTGTTCGACGTCTCCGAGCTATATATCCTCGTCTAACTCTGGTCATTGAATCAAATTAAACTTTGATGAATAACTAATCGATTTCTTTTCTTTCAGTCATTCTTTTCCCCTCTCCTGGTTTATTAATAACAAAACGGATTCTTCCGATGTATAAAATAAAAATTCCAATGGCTTTTGCTACTATGACCTTCCCAACCACGATTTTTTATTTCTTCCAGGCATTTATTTCACCTCAAAATAAGAAATTTTACCGATATTTGGTATAAAATAGGTATAAAATAAATAGGTAGTAAATGTAAATGGATAAATAAATAAATAGTGGCTTCCATCGTTTCTATGGTTACTTCTTAAACGGTGAGGCCCTCTCTATACACCGGAGCCCCTTCCCTCATTTAATCAATGTTATTGGTAACTTGTACAGTTCACACTCTTTGGCTCTACCCATGAATTATCCAGTAATAGGTCTTTTCACAATGAGATCTATTCATACAGTGACGGCATTTAATTATGAAGGTTGGCTAGGTAGCTGACCCTGTTAGTCCGTTCTTGCAAGAGTAGGAGCATAATCTTTCTGCTTCTTAAATACCATTTCCCCCGCTTAATGGATAACCATTTGCTACCAATGGAGAATTGCTTTTCATCTCAAATCGAGGTGATTGGATTTGCACCAATGGAAACCATAAATTCCATACACAATAGAGGTATATGATAGATCTTTATTTTTAGATAGTGAATGGAGTTCTTCCATTCTATCCCATTCATTGGTACTGGTCATTGAGACTGGAAAAATCGTCTCATTTGTTCTAGCTCATGATCTGAACGAGTCGCACATACACCCTAGTACATGTTCCTCGACGCTGAGGACATCCTCGAAGAGCTGGGGATTTCGTGACATTTCTGATTGGCTGTCTTGTGTTTCTAATAAGTTGTTTAATAGTTGGCATGCTGAATCGTATACAGAATGGGCTGGTTTAGATCGATCCTAACCGGATGATTATGAATTACTTCCATTTACTATTTTATTTTACCCGGGTAAGAAGATAAAAGATCAAATCACGGTTCATTCGAATTATGATTCGAAATGGAATCACGGATTTATGCGAAATCCCCGGTATTTTCGACCGCTACAAGATCAACAATGCCATGAGCTTGGGCTTCTGCTGCTGACATAAAAACATCTCTTTCCATGTCTTCGGATACAACCCATAAAGGATTGCCCGTTCTTTGTACATAAACCCTTGTGAGGGTTTCGCGGAGTTTCAGTAGTTCTTCCGCTTCCAGGATAAATTCTCCTGTGGGTGCCTCATAAAAAGAACTAGCAGGTTGGTGGATCATAACCCTGATGATATAACATAATAAACGATTCCTCTATCTCGCATGATCGGGCGAAAGGACGGGATAAAGAATAACAAACAAGAAGAAAAAGATAGAATTGAACAACCGTACAGGCATCTTTTGTGCATTGCATACGGCTCTGCAATGGAATTTCTTTTTCCCTTCCATCAAAGAAAGAGACAAATAGAATCCATCAGACCCAGATCGTTGAATGATCCATTTACCATCCTTCCTTTCGTAGGAGTCAAAAAATACTATGATGGTTCCGTTGCTTTATATATTTATCTCGTCTGAGATTCAGCAATCCCAAAGTTTCTTTTTGATCCGATCAAATAAGGAAAAAAGAATCTTTTTTTTTTTTTTCATACTCTTTCATAACATAAATATCGGAAAGAGACTTCTGGTGTGGAAGCAAAAAGGTTTGTGACGCTGAAATGGAACCCCGATACATAAGATCAAATCGGAAATAACCTTTGTTTCATACTACTATCTCGATACATAATCTCATGTTATGAAAAAACGAGAATGGTTTGCTCATATCGAACTCGAAGTGCCATGCTATTATTACTTATTATTTATATTCCATATGGCGAAGGCATAGTCTTCTTTTCTCTCAAATAAAAAACTCATTGGCGCCAAGCGTGAGGGAATGCTAGACGTTTGGTAATTTCTCCTCCGACCAGGATGAAAGATCCCATTGAAGCGGCTAATCCCATGCATATTGTATGCACATCTGGTGGCACAAATTGCATAGTATCATAAATAGATATTCCTGGTATTACCCATCCGCCGGGAGAGTTTATAAACAAATAAAGATCCCTGGTATCATCCTCTATGCTGAGATATACCATGAGACCAACAAGTTGATTCGAGATCTCGCTATCAACCTCTTGGCCTAAAAAAAGTAATCTTTCTCGATAAAGTCGGTTGATTAGGACAAAATTGTATCCTTTAGGAACCGTACACGCACCTTTGGATGCATACGGTTCAAAAAATAAAAATTGCGAAACAAAAAAAGAATCAATGTGTCGATTCCAGCCCTTTTCTCTTTTCGTAGCAGGGTTTTTCCTAACGAAGGGGCTTTTTCTTCCATTTTTCAAGAAACATGAGTTTTGACTTGACTTGCTTCCCTAGAATTCACTGAACTTATCGAACTAACCTCTCATTGATGTATTGTTTCATCGAGATCCAAATCACGATGTAATTTTCTTGTTCCTGAATGGGCCTCTTCAATTCTTTTAGGTTTATGCTCTACTCCGGGTAAAGATCTGCCCGAATTCTATTTGCACATATAGGACAAATAATCTCAGTACCACTTCTTTTTGCTACGACTTCTTTTTTTTTCAATTCGTTTCATGTCTTCCGCCCAATATATGATGTATTCATCATATTACTCCATTGATTGGCAGTATGAGATCACTCATATGGTATAAAGGAATCATTTATGATACGAGTGGTAATCATACATAGATTACCAATTTGGTATTTTCTGAACGGAGCCTGTATACTTCATTTTATTGGTCCAAGCCAACCATAAATTCTTCTAATTGATAATATGGATCCCCCAATAAATTGATCTAATTGCACTTCACGCTCCGAATTATTGATGGTTCAATCAATCTTTCTTGGGCGAAAGAGAGGATATCTCCATCGGGGGAGAGAACGGGGAAATCCCATATGACCCAATATGTCTGACAAGTCGCACTATACGTCAACCCAAACTGCATCTTCCTCTCCAGGACTCCGAAAAGGTACTTTTGGAACACCAATGGGCATTAAATTAAAGAAAAAGAGGTTAAGTACTATACTTCACTTTGATGTGGAAACGTAACAACGGGTTTATTGTCTTCATAATATTGCCGTTTATCGTATTTTATCCATAGATTCGAAGGTTCATGGAGGAAGACAGAATGAATAAAGAAAAATTCTTACGAATGGATCGTTTGAATGATGAACAAGTATCTATGCATTCGCTCACAAAAAATGGGACCAGCCCCCATTGCGTATTGGTACTTATTGGGTATAGAATAGATCTGCTTCTCTTTGTTCCTACGAACAGAATTGTTCAATTATTACCAACGGAACGGAATAAATATTAACCCTTGCTTCGGGATAATCCACTGAAAAGGTGAGGTCCATAGCATAGTCTTTTCCAATGCGATAAAGTTACATAGTGTCTATTTTTTCTTTGATAAAGGGGTATTTCCATGGGTTTACCTTGGTATCGTGTTCATACCGTCGTATTGAATGATCCCGGTCGGTTGCTTTCTGTCCATATAATGCATACAGCTCTAGTTTCTGGTTGGGCCGGTTCGATGGCTTTATACGAATTAGCAGTTTTTGATCCCTCTGACCCCGTTCTTGATCCAATGTGGAGACAAGGTATGTTCGTTATCCCTTTCATGACTCGTTTAGGAATAAACAATTCATGGGGTGGTTGGAGTATCACAGGAGGAACTATAACGAATCCGGGTATTTGGAGTTACGAAGGTGTGGCCGGGGCACATATTGTGTTTTCTGGCTTGTGCTTCTTAGCAGCTATCTGGCATTGGGTGTATTGGGACCTAGAAATATTCTGTGATGAACGTACGGGAAAACCCTCTTTGGATTTGCCCAAGATCTTTGGAATTCATTTATTTCTCTCAGGGGTGGCTTGCTTTGGGTTTGGCGCATTTCATGTAACAGGCTTGTATGGTCCTGGAATATGGGTGTCCGATCCTTATGGCCTAACCGGAAAAGTACAATCTGTAAATCCAGCGTGGGGCGCGGAAGGTTTTGATCCTTTTGTTCCGGGAGGAATAGCCTCTCATCATATTGCAGCGGGGACATTGGGCATATTAGCGGGTCTATTCCATCTTAGTGTCCGCCCGCCCCAACGTCTATACAAAGGATTACGTATGGGCAATATTGAAACGGTCCTTTCCAGTAGTATCGCTGCTGTCTTTTTTGCAGCTTTCGTTGTTGCTGGAACTATGTGGTATGGTTCAGCAACTACCCCGATCGAATTATTTGGTCCCACTCGTTATCAGTGGGATCAGGGATACTTCCAGCAAGAAATATATCGAAGGGTTGGTGCCGGGCTAGCCGAAAATCTGAGTTTGTCGGAAGCTTGGTCTAAAATTCCCGAAAAATTAGCTTTTTATGATTACATCGGTAATAATCCGGCGAAAGGGGGATTATTCAGAGCAGGCTCAATGGATAACGGGGATGGAATAGCTGTTGGATGGTTAGGACATCCCATCTTTAGAGATAAAGAAGGGCATGAGCTTTTTGTACGTCGTATGCCTACTTTTTTTGAAACATTTCCAGTAGTTTTGGTAGACGGAGACGGAATTGTGAGAGCCGATGTTCCTTTTAGAAGGGCAGAATCAAAGTATAGTGTCGAACAGGTAGGTGTAACTGTTGAGTTCTATGGTGGCGAACTCAATGGAGTCAGTTATAGTGATCCCGCTACTGTGAAAAAATATGCTAGACGTGCCCAATTGGGTGAAATTTTTGAATTAGATCGTGCTACTTTGAAATCCGATGGTGTTTTTCGTAGCAGTCCAAGAGGTTGGTTCACTTTTGGACATGCTACGTTTGCTTTGCTCTTCTTTTTCGGACACATTTGGCATGGCGCTAGAACCTTGTTCAGAGATGTTTTTGCTGGTATTGACCCAGATTTGGATGCTCAAGTGGAATTTGGGGCATTCCAAAAACTTGGAGATCCAACTACAAAGAGACAAGTAGTCTGATACAACATTGCTCTGGTATCTTTCGCCTCTATTTGATTTTTTTTTGATTTGACATAAGGGATTGGAGAAATCTTGATTTTCATCATCGCCTTTTCTTTGACTCTTGCCCTTTCTTTATCTGGGAAATGATCCCAAATGAATAGGTGTGGAAGCTATAATTGTAAACCACGATCGAATCTATGGAAGCATTGGTTTATACATTCCTGTTAGTCTCGACTTTAGGGATCATTTTTTTCGCTATCTTTTTTCGAGATCCGCCTAAGGTTCCGACTAAAAAGATGAAATGATTTTTCATTATCTCAATTGAAGTAATGAGCCCCCCAATATGGGAGGTTCATTATTTCAACTAGTCCCCGTGTTCCTCGAATGGATCTCTTAGTTGTTGAGAGGGTTGCCCAAAAGCGGTATATAAGGCGTACCCAGTAAAGCTTACAAGTGAACCAGATATGGAGATGGCGACTAGGGTTGCTGTTTCCATTATTAGATAATTTCAAGACCACGATCGATCTACGCTACGATAAGATCGTTTATTTACAACGAAATAGTATACAAAGTCAACAGATCTCAACCAATGCAATAGGATTTATGGCTACACAAACCGTTGAGGGTAGTTCTAGATCTGGGCCAAGACGAACTATTACAGGGGATTTATTGAAACCATTGAATTCGGAATATGGTAAAGTGGCTCCTGGATGGGGAACTACCCCCTTCATGGGTGTCGCAATGGCTCTATTTGCGATATTCCTATCTATTATTTTGGAGATTTATAATTCTTCCGTTTTACTGGATGGAATTTCAATGAGTTAGGTCCCATAAGAACCATGAAGTCCTAGCTTTTCAATCCAAAATGAATCACTTAGGACTCGGATTTCTAGGCCATTCTGGTAGTTCGACCGTGGAATTCCGTTGTTTCGGTATTTCCGGAATATGAGTGTGTGACTTGTTATAATTGATCCTATTGATAGTACAGAGAATAGGTCTGTCATCTCCATAGAGATGGTTCTACCTCGTCGGATATTCATTCTAGTATCTGGAGCACGGAATATATGGAATAGATCAAGAAATATTTGAACTATGATTCATACCTACTATTCAGACCTCGCGACCGGACTCCAACAAATTTTCAAACAACGAGTCATAAATCGAACGATTTTTCTTCCTTCAGAATTATGCTTATTTTGACCGAAGGACCAATGTTTCTATGGATTTTTAGTCATTTCATCCATTCATTGAATAAGTGATGATCAAATGGTTCTTACTCAGAGAACCTTTGGGCTTAGCTTGGGCGCTTTATTGAATCATCGTGGTTCTAGTATGAATCTGAGGTTTCAATCGATTCATAGGGTCTCCACAAGAGAATTCCTATCAATAGTAAACAAAACATATAGTAAATCCGTATTACGCACAAACAAAAACAACAAATCCAAAATAAAATAAATAGGGGAATAGAAGATTCAAGAGGCCTGTAACGATCAACATAAAGACGAATGAGCCAACTTGATATTTTGGCATTATCATCACAAAGAAGAGATTCCGGATTTTGGTTCCTTCGCTTCGTATCTTCAGGGACGATTGAATCAAGTGGCTAAGAAGTTTCAAACTTTCTATTACATATCCGTTGCAACCACTATTTGGGTGTTTTTGCTTGAGCCGTACGAGATGAAATTCTCATATACGGTTCTCAGAGGGGGAGTCTCTTTGGTTTACCTATCTCAATAAAGTATATGATTGGTTCGAGGAGCGTCTCGAGATTCAGGCGATTGCAGATGATATAACTAGTAAATATGTTCCTCCTCATGTCAACATATTTTATTGTCTAGGAGGGATCACACTTACTTGTTTTTTAGTACAAGTAGCTACCGGTTTTGCTATGACTTTTTACTATCGTCCGACCGTTACAGAGGCTTTTGCCTCTGTTCAATACATAATGACTGAAGCCAACTTTGGTTGGTTAATCCGATCAGTTCATCGATGGTCAGCAAGTATGATGGTGCTAATGATGATTCTACACGTATTTCGTGTGTATCTCACAGGTGGATTTAAAAAACCTCGCGAATTGACTTGGGTTACAGGTGTGATTTTGGCTGTATTGACTGCATCTTTTGGTGTAACTGGTTATTCCTTACCTCGGGACCAAATTGGTTATTGGGCAGTAAAAATCGTGACAGGCGTACCTGAAGCTATTCCTGTAATAGGATCGCCTTTGGTAGAGTTATTACGTGGAAGTGCTAGTGTCGGTCAATCCACTTTGACTCGTTTTTATAGTTTACACACTTTTGTATTACCTCTTCTTACTGCCGTATTTATGTTAATGCACTTTCCAATGATACGTAAGCAAGGTATTTCAGGTCCTTTATAGAGAAGACAGATCATAGATATTTGTAATCGATCATATATCATTTCGGGGAGGAGAAATAGTATTTCATTGCTACAAATATGGATTATTGAAA